CTCTATACACCGGAGCCTTTACTTCATTTAATCAACGTTATTGGTAACTTGTACAGTTCTCCCTTTTTGGCTCTACCCATGAATTATCCAGCAATAGGCCTTTCACAATGAGATCTACCTATACAGTAACGGTATTTAATTATGAAAGTTAGCTGGGTAGCTGACCCTCTTAGTCCGTTCTTGCCAGAGTAGGAGCTTAATCTTTATGCCTTTAAAAGTAAATAAGAAAGTAAATAAAAATAAGATTTCCTCCGCTTAATGGCTAACCATTTGCTACCAATGGAGAATTGCTTATCATCTTAAATTGAGGTGGTTGGATTTGCACCAACGGAAACCATAAAATTTATACACAATGTAGGAATGTGATAACTTTGATTATTTTTATATAGTGAATGGAATCCCTTCTTACATTCTATACTATTCACCGGTACTGATCATTGATACTGGAAAGTTTTTTTCTTGCTTTTGTACCAGCTCATGGTATGATCTAAACGAGTCGCACATACACCCGAGTACATGTTCCTCGACGTTGAGGGCATCCCCGAAGAGCGGGGGATTTCGTGACATTTCTGATTGGCTGTCTTGTATTTCTAATAAGTTGTTTAATAGTTGGCATGCTGAATTGTATACATAATGGGCTGGTTTAGATTGATCCTAACCGGATAATTAGGAATTACTTCCATTTATTAGAATAGTAAAATCATAGATAAAATCTCAAATCGCGGATTTGTGCGAAATCCGTCTTATTTTCATTCAACCGCTACAAGATCAACAATTCCATAAGCTTGTGCTTCTGTTGCTGACATAAAAACATCTCTTTCCATGTCTTCGGATACAACCCATAAGGGTTTGCCTGTTCTTTGTACATAAACCCTTGTGAGGGTTTCACGCAGTTTCAGCAATTCTTCCGCTTCCAGGATAAATTCTCCCGTTTGTGCCTCATAAAACGAACTAGCAGGTTGATGGATCATTACCCTGATGATATAACATAATAAAAAGTTCCTCTCTATCTCGCACGATGAAGCGAAGAGAAAAGAAAGATAAAGACTAATATAATAGGAAAAAAGATAGAATTGAACAACCGTACGGGCATCTTTGGTCCATTGCATATGCATACGGCTTTACAATAAAATTGACCTTTACCTTCCAAGAAAGAGAAAAGTAAAATATACCAGGCCCTCGTGGGTTAAATGATCAAATTGCCACCCTTCCTTTTGGATTTGGAATAGTTAAAAACTACTATGATGGCTCCGTTGCCTTATATATTAACTTATATATTATATTAATTTTTATTGTTTTTTGTTTGTGATTCAGCAATCCCAAAGTTTCTTTTTGAGCCAATCAAAGAAAAAATCTTGTTTTTTTTCGCACCCCTTGCATAATATAAATATTTTTAAGAGCCTTCCGGGGTGAACAAAAAAGGTTTGTGACGCTGAGCGGGGTTCCCGATAAATAAGAGAAAATCGGAAATACCCTTTCTCCCATACTACTCTCTCGATACATAATCTAATGTTTTGAAAAAACAATGCAAAAGTTTATCATATCGAATTCGAAGTGCCATGCTATTATTACTTAATATATATTCATATTTCATAGGGCGAAGGCATAGTCTTCTTTTTTCTCTTAAATCATTGGCGCCAAGCGTGAGGGAATGCTAGACGTTTGGTAATTTCTCCTCCGACCAGGATAAAAGATCCCATTGAAGCGGCTAACCCCATGCATACTGTATGGACATCTGGTCGTACAAATTGCATAGTATCATAAATTGCTACTCCGGGTATTACCCAACCGCCGGGAGAGTTTATAAACAAATACAGATCCTTGTTATCATCTTCAATACTGAGATATATCATAAGACCAATTAGTTGATTTGAGATCTCGCTATCAACTGCTTGTCCTAAAAAAAGTAATCTTTCTCGATAAAGTCGGTTGATTAGGGTACGGTTGTAGCCCTTAGGAACCGTACACGCGTCTTTTGATGCATACGGTTCAAAAAAATTGTGAAAACAAAAGAAATCAATGTATGGATTCCAGTCCTCTTTCTTTTAGGTTCTTTCTGACTTCTAACGAGAGGGTTTTGTCTTCTTCAATAAAGACGGGGTTTCTTTTTACTATAATAAAAAATAAAATCACTAAACTTATTGAATTAACTTCTCATTGATGTATTGTTTCATCGAGATTCAATCCTAATCGCGATGGTATTCTCTTGTTCCTGAGTGGGTCTCTTTCATCTTTTTAGGTTTATGCTCTACTCCGGGTAAAGATTCGCCCGATTTGGATTTGCACATATAGGACAAGCACCCCCGCATTACCATTTCTTTTTGTTATGACTTTCTACTTTTTCAATTCACTTCTATCGAGTTTGTTCATTAACAGTTTAAGATCAACTCGGTTGAATCATTTCTGATAGAACTCATAATCATAGATATATTACCAATTCAGTTGGGGTTTTCTAAACGGAGCCTGGATACTTCATTTTTTCTTTTTTTAGTCCAACCAA